TCTTCTGATTTTCTTGTTCCTGAAAATATTCTATCTATCTCCTAGACGCCGTAGAGAATTGATAATTTTCATGTCTTTCAATTCTCGTACTCGTAATTGGAAAGTTACGGAAGGAGACCCGTCATTTTGCAATGAAAACAACATATAAAACTCTGGAAAATTTCGAAATCAGGCCAAGCGTCTTAATACATATGCAAAAAAATTCATTATTGGCCCACCATTGATTAGAAGATTTCGCTTGTATGAATCGCTATTGGTTTGATACGAATAATGGCAATCCTTTCAGTATGTTAAGGATACAATACAGATGTATCCACAATTCATTTAGAGTTACTTAATAGCCTATTTCTTATACCATATCTCTATCCCGTGAAATTCTCGAGCCGAAAGATGGATGCATATGCTGTGTTTCATTTTGCTAAATGATATCAATTAAATGGTGTATCAATTCCATAAATTGGATATAGCAATAAAAAAACCAGCAAAATTCTTTCTAATATTTTAGATAGAAGAAATGTTTCCTCTATCTAAAATATTAGAAAGAATGTACTCTTCTATCCAAATCCAATTTGCATTGATAAAATCAATCCAAATTCCAGTAGTAGATGAATAATTGCAAATTTTTGTGTGTACGAGATTAGAATAACTTCAAAATAACTGACATAATTTTTGATTTTTCCTGATCAGAAAAATATATGAAAAAGAAAGGAGGTAGAAAAATTTTGGGATTTATGGTTAAAGAAGAAAAAGAAGAAAACAGGGGTTCTGTTGAATTTCAAGTATTTAGTTTTACCAATAAGATACGGAGACTTGCTTCACATTTGGAATTACACAAAAAAGATTTTTCATCCGAAAGAGGTCTACGAATACTTTTGGGAAAACGTCGACGTTTGCTAGCTTATTTGGCAAAGAAAAATAGAGTACGTTATAAGAAATTAATCAGTCAGTTGAATATTCGGGAGCAGTAATTTAATCGTTTGAATTTTTTTCTTTTTTTATTAGTAGTCTTATAGTAGTCTTAGATTTTGCATTTTGATGAGCCTCGTTTTGAGGAATTCATGGAATAATCCATTTTCATGGAATAATGAATTAAGGAAGAAAGGATATGAGTCTACCGCTTACAAGAAAAGATCTCATGATAGTCAATATGGGCCCTCAACACCCATCAATGCATGGTGTTCTTCGACTGATCGTTACTCTCGATGGTGAAGATGTTATTGATTGTGAACCCATATTAGGCTATTTACACAGAGGAATGGAAAAAATCGCGGAAAACCGAACTATTAAGAGATGAGGGAGATAGAGAGATGGTAGAAGGGGATAGGAAAGGGGAAGATATTTGTAAATTCCTTAAGTTAAGAAAGAAAAAAGAATAAAAATACGGATACATAGCATAAAAAAAAGAATAAATAAGACGAAATTCGCCCTCCTCCTACATATTTAATTTCTTCTCCTATACAAAAACTAGCAAGACCCACTCCATTGGTAATTCCATCAATGACACCTTTATCAAAAAATTCCGTTAGTTCGGTTAATGCTCTTATACCGAAGGTAAAGACCCTAGTATAGAAAATATCTATATAACCGCGATTATATGACCAACTGTATATATTTTTTTTTACTTTATCAAAAAAGTACGAAAAAGGACTTTCCTTGTAAAAGGAATTTTGTAAATCCAAATTCTGAAAAAAAGAATAAGAGGATCCATAGAAAATATATGCAATGAATAAACCGAAGATAGCTAAACTTACAGAATAAATTGCATTAGTAAAAAATTCATATAAATTTATAGAAGAATTAGAACTTTCCTGGCTAAAGTTTATTGAGGGAGTTAACCACTTTGATAATATGGTTAACCCCCCTATTCCATTATCTGTCGCTCCATTATCAAAAGAGATTCCTATGAATCCAATGAACAAAGTAAAAAGCAGTAATATAAGAAGAGGAAATAACATAGTATTTTCCGTTTCATGCGGATAGGCAAAAGTTTTTTTAGCCCCAAAGGACGTACTAAAGGATCCTATCCTATTTGTTGTATTACCTTGAATTTTTGGTATATTTTGTGAAAAAAAAGAAACTCCATTCTTTGTTGTTGATAAAATGAAACCCCTATTCACTCCTTTGGGTATCCTTTTTCCCCACAAGGATATTGAATACAAGGGGCCCTCTTTAGTGCTACTATAATTTTGAAAATGAACGCGCAAATACCCATCAAATGTAAGTAAATATATCCGAAACATATAAAAGGCAGTTAATCCTGCAGTAAAGGAAGCTATTATTCCAAAAAAGGGCGAATATAACCAACTATTACTAAGGATCTCATCTTTGGACCAAAAGCAAGCAAGAGGCGGAATACCACAAAGAGAAAGTGTACCCCATAAAAAAGTGGATCTTGTAATTGGAATATATTTTCTTAAACCGCCCATAAGAACCATATTCTGACTTTTATCTGGTGAATATCCAACAAGAGGTTCCATTGAATGAATAATTGATCCGGATCCCAAGAACAATAAAGCTTTTGAATAAGCATGAGTGATCAAATGAAATAAAGCAGCTTGATAAGAACCTATACCTAAAGCTAACATCATATAACCCAATTGAGACATTGTAGAATAAGCTAAACTTCTTTTAATATCTCTCTGAGCAAGAGCTAAAGTAGCTCCTAAGAAGAGTGTTACTGTACCTACTAAAGAAATTAAACTCATTATCAAAGGTAGAGATATGAAAAGAGGAAGAAGTCGAGCTAGAAGAAAAATACCCGCAGCAACCATAGTTGCTGCGTGTATAAGAGCTGAAATGGGAGTGGGTCCTTCCATAGCATCGGGTAACCATACGTGAAGAGGGAATTGTGCGGATTTCGCAACTGCACCAAGGAATAATAAAAAAGCACACAAAGTAGTAAGTAAAGAATTAATTCCATTATTAGGAATCCAGTTATTAGCTATTTTGAACAAATCCCTAAACTCTAAACTACCTGTTATCCAAAAAAAACCTAAAATTCCTAATAATAGACCAAAATCCCCTACACGATTAGTTACAAAAGCTTTTTGACAAGCACTCGCTGCGATTGGTCGTGTAAACCAAAAACCTATCAATAAATAGGAACACATTCCTACGAGTTCCCAAAAAAAATAAATTTGTATCAAATTGGAGCTAGTAACCAATCCTAGCATGGAAGTATTGAAAAAACTTATATAAACAAAAAATCTCAAATACCCTTCATCGTGAGACATATAACCGTCACTGTAAATAAGAACCAGGATTCCTACAGTAGTAATTAGTATTAACATAATAGAAGTAAGCGGGTCAATCAAGTATCCAAATTCTAAAGAAAAATCATTATTGACGGTCCAAGACCATAGATATTGATAGATAGAACTTCCATTTATTTGTTGAATAGACAGTTGAACTGAGAATACCATAGCTATACTTAAGAGTAAAACACTAGGAAAAGCCCATATGCGACGAAGATTTTTTGTTGCTGTCGGAATAAAAAAAAGGCCAAATCCCATTGACATAATAACTGGAAGTGGGAGAAGAGGAATTACCCATGCATATTGATATATATGTTCCATAAGAAAAGAAGTTGCAATTTTTACTTGAAATTTTACTTAAAATTTTTCTATAAAATAAAAAGGTTTCCGATTCACCAAACCAATTCTTATCTCTTTCTGAAGGAATAAATAAAAAGAATAAGAAAAAATACTGGAATTCTTAATTTTTTCAAAAATTTATTTCATTGATATAATCTAAAATTCAAAATGGGTTTAATTGGTTAAATTCAAAAAGTTAATCAAATAACTTCGTTACCTAATTATTACCTAAATAATTACCTAAATAAGGATATTTAGTAAAATAAAAAAAAAGGTTGAATCTTTTTACTTTCTATTCATTTTTAGATTTCTTTAAAACATTAAAACAAAGATGAAGCAGCTCTCTTATTTCGTAACTGATTGATTGAATTCCAATGAAAAGAAAACCCATGTTTATAAAAAATTATAAAAGAGTTCTTACTTCATATAGAAATCAAATCCTAATGACTATAATTAACTAAGTTTAAGAATGTCTTGTTTAAGAGACTCCGTATTTTTTGTTTTGATGGGTATTCCATTATGGAGTACCATTCTGAACTTAATTAACTATTTGGATTCCCCCTTCTTTTTATCCACCCATCTTATTCTTATATAGGGGATAGGCTTCCATACCGTATATCTATATATGGAGTATACTGGATATATAAATATCTATAAATAGATTTAAAGGGGAAACCTTTCCATATATTCTATATTATTAAAACAAAGTATAAAATATATACGGAAAAAAATTCAGAATGTCAGTATCTTTCAGTATCTAAGTATAAATACTAAGAAAAAGAAGAAAGAAGGATTGATTTGCCACAATAGATGTCTTTCACATACAACTAGAAAAAAAAATAATTTCCTTTTTGAATGGCTGTTCCAAAAAAACGTATTTCATTGTCAAAAAAGCGTATTCGTAAAAATATTTGGAAGAAAAAAACTTATTTTTCCATAGTACACTCTTATTCTTTAGCAAAATCAAGATCATTTTCCAGCGGGAATGAACATCCAAAACCAAAGGGTTTTTCGGGGCAACAACAAACAAATAATAAGTAATACGGTTTTGGAATAATCTGAATTGACCTATCAAAAAATTATTCCAATTACTTAAATATGAATAATTTCGATTAATTAATTAATGTACTTTTATGTGTTGAATTACTCAGTACAATATTGTTAGAACAAACTCCTCTGATATTATAGAATAAAAGTTTTGGTATACTATGTGCTAAGTATTCTTTTCCTATCAATGATCCATGAATTTTTCATAATAGAATTCTCATAATAAAATATGAGAATTCTATTATGAAAAGTAGAGTATTCTTGCAATAGTACTTACGACTTCCATTTTCTCCAAAATCATTGGTTTAATGTTAGTAAAGTAAATCCTATTAATATTAATAGGAGCATAAAGTTTGATTCTCTAAATTTTTCCTTTTATTGAAAGAATTCTCAAAATTTAAGGGAGAAACTAATTAGAAAAAAAGGAGTTCCAACTCTTTCAAGCAGTCTTTCTATTAGGCACAGCAAGAGTTTATTGTAAAAAAAATCGCAACGATACTACCAAACGAAGTCTATTTTAATGAAGACTCTAATGTTCCTAAATTTTATAGACTTTCCCAATCTCGACGATTCCCGAGATAATAGCTATTATTCTTTTAAGTTACCCATTATTTGAAGTTAGCCGCCATGGTGAAATTGGTAGACACGCTGCTCTTAGGAAGCAGTGCTCAAGCATCTCGGTTCGAATCCGAGTGGCGGCATTCTCGAAAAAAAATACAATAGATTAGAAAATGGATTCAATTCGAAATTTACAATTTTGTAATGAGACCTTCCCCTTATGCTATTTGCAACTTTAGAACATATACTAACTCATATCTCTTTCTCAACCATTTCTATTGTGATTACGATTCATTTGATAACCTTATTAGTTCGTGAACTTGGGGGATTACGTGATTCGTCAGAAAAAGGAATGATAGTTACTTTTTTCTCTATAACAGGATTCCTAGTTTCTCGTTGGGCTTCTTCGGGACATTTTCCATTAAGTAATTTATATGAGTCATTGATCTTCCTTTCATGGGCTTTGTATATTCTTCATACCATTCCTAAGATACAGAACTCTAAAAATGATTTAAGCACAATAACTACGCCAAGTACTATTTTAACGCAAGGCTTTGCCACATCGGGTCTTTTAACTGAAATGCATCAATCCACAATACTAGTACCTGCTCTACAATCTCAGTGGTTAATGATGCATGTCAGTATGATGTTACTAAGCTATGCAACTCTTTTGTGCGGATCCTTATTATCTGCCGCTATTCTAATCATTAGATTTCGAAAGAATTTCCATTTCTTTTCTAAAAAGAAAAAAAATGTTTTAAATAAAACATTTTTCTTTAGTGATTTTAATGCAAAAAGAAGTGCTTTAAAAAGCACCTCTATTCCTTCATTTCCAAATTATTACAAATATCAATTAACGGAGCGTTTGGATTCTTGGAGTTATCGTGTCATTAGTCTAGGATTTACCCTTTTAACCATAGGTATTCTTTGTGGAGCAGTATGGGCTAATGAGGCGTGGGGATCCTATTGGAATTGGGATCCTAAGGAAACTTGGGCATTTATTACTTGGACCATATTTGCAATTTATTTACATAGTAGAACAAATCCAAATTGGAAGGGTACGAATTCGGCACTTGTAGCTTCGATAGGATTTCTTATAATTTGGATCTGTTATTTTGGTATCAATCTATTAGGAATAGGTTTACATAGTTATGGTTCGTTTACATTAATACCTAAATGATTACATAAAATGAAACCTTCATGAAATGCACGTTTTTACTTTTTTGTTTTATTTGAGAACCCTTTGAACGCCCTCTCAAAGGGTTCTCAAATAAAACAAAAAAGATCTAATTAGACTTTTTTTTTACTTTTTTCTGCATTAATAGTAATAGAGCGAACTAATTAAAAAAACCTATTTAGGATAATAATTGGATAAGAGAGCCTCTACCCTGTCAACGGATAGAGAGAGAACTAAATCTGGATAAATACCAATACCTATTACTGGTAAAAAGATACAGATTAAAATAAAAAGTTCCCGTGGTCCAGAATCCACAAAATTTGCGTTTGGAACATTAAATAGCTTGTATCCATAGAACATCTGGCGTAACATAGATAATAAATAAATAGGGGTTAATATCATTCCAATTGCCATTACAAAAGTAATTAGCATTTTTGGCATTAACAGAAATTTTGGACTAGTAATTAGTCCAAAAAAGACTACTAATTCTGCGACAAAACCACTCATTCCTGGTAAGGCAAGAGAAGCCATTGAAAAGCTACTAAACATAGTAAAAATTTTCGGCATTGGGATAGATATTCCCCCAAGTTCTTCGAGATAAACAAGACGCATTCTATCAGAAGCCGTTCCTGCCAAGAAAAAAAGTGTAGCACCGATAAATCCATGGGATAATATTTGTAAAATAGCTCCATTGAGTCCAATGTTGGTTATGGAACCAATTCCTATAATTATGAAACCCATATGAGATACGGAGGAATAGGCTATTCTTTTTTTGAAATTTCGTTGACCAAGAGAAGTTGAAGCTGCATAGATTATCTGGATAGCTCCTATTATTACCAACCAGGGCGAAAATAGATAATGAGCATGAGGTAACAATTCCATGTTGATACGAATCAATCCATATGCTCCCATCTTTAATAAGATTCCCGCTAAAAGCATACATGTACTATAATGAGCTTCCCCATGGGTATCTGGTAACCACGTATGTAGGGGTATAATCGGCAATTTGACAGCATAAGCAATAAGGAAGCCAAAATATAAAAGTATTTCCAAGGTTGCTGGGTATGATTGATTAATTAATCTTTCCAAATCTAATCCTGGTTCATTGGAACCATATAAGCCCATACCCAGAACTCCGATTAAGAAAAAAATGGAACCGCCTGCAGTATACAAAATAAATTTTGTAGCTGAATATAAACGCCTCTTTCCCCCCCACATGGATAAAAGTAAGTAAACAGGAATTAATTCTAACTCCCACATGATAAAAAAAAGTAAAAGGTCTCGCGAAGAAAATAATCCTATTTGACCACTATACATTGCGAGCATCAGGAAATAGAATAATCGCGAATTCTGGGTAACTGGCCAAGCTGCTAAAGTAGCTAAAGTAGTGATAAATCCTGTCAATAAAATAGATCCTACTGAAAGTCCATCGATTCCCAATCTCCAGTGAAAATCGAGGATATCTATCCATTTATAATCCTCCTTTAGTTGGATTAAGGGATCCTCCAGTTGGAAATGATAACAGAATGCATAAGTCATTAGAAGGAATTCTAATAAACAAATGGATATAGTATACCACCTAATGATTTTGTTTCCCCTATGGGGTAAAAAGAAAATTAATAAACCTGCAAATATCGGCAAAACAACAAGTATTGTTAACCAAGGAAAATAACTCATGATAAAGTGATAAAGACAAGATACGTTTTGACCAGAAAAGCCCGTGCTTGATTATTTCAAGCACAGGCTTCTTCGGTAAAGAGGAATCAGACGATTCGAATGCAGTTTTTTGTAACGTATCAATAAGATAGAGCCATGCTACGGGTTGTTTCAGGTCCTAAATAAACGCGGACACTTAAAAAATCTGTCGGGCAGGCGGATTCGCATCTTTTACAACCCACACAATCTTCAGTTCTCGGCGCAGAAGCAATTTGCTTGGCTTTACATCCATCCCAAGGTATCATTTCTAATACATCTGTTGGACAAGCTCGTACACATTGAGTGCATCCTATACATGTATCGTAAATTTTTACGGAATGTGACATTGGATCTATAAATTTTTCTTTTCAACATAAAATTTTTCGATCTGGTAAAAATGAAATTAGTACTATCATGAGTCATATGTATTGTAGACACCAGACGAAGCAATGGTTTATCCAAACCTCAAAAAAAATATATATATATTTTTTTAATCCGTTTGTGAGAAAGCGTGAAAAAAGCCAAGAGACTTGAATTTTTGACTTCAATAATCAGAATTATACGAATTGTACATACGAATTCGAATTAGCCAATAAATTGGCTATCGTCTTTTCAATATAAATTATTGCAATATTAAAATTGCAATATCAATGAATTACAAAAATTCATTTAAGTGAAAAAGAATACTATGCAATAACCTATTAAAAAAAAATGTATATTCTCAAATAATACTAAGAAAATAGTATAGTATTGATTTCCATTCATCTTAATATTCAATATTATTATATATGCGCCTTTGTTTATAGGATTGTATGTCTAATTATTCAATAAATTAGATTGATTGACACGAGTTGATTTCCTATTACGATGGATGGAAGAAAGAATGGATAGTCCAATAGCGGCCTCAGCAGCCGCAAGGGCTATAACAAAAATTGCAAAAATGTCTCCTTTTAATTGGCGACTATCAAATAGATCAGAAAATGTTACGAGATTTAGATTAATTGAATTCAGTATAAGTTCAAGACATATTAGAGCTCTAACCATGTTTCGACTTGTGATCAATCCATAGATACCAATCGAAAATAAATAGACACTCAAAAAAAGTACATGCTCAAACATCATTAATTAACTCCTTATAAATCTTGATTCATTTCAATATGAGGACAAGAATTGAATCGATTCAATTAATTACAATAGAACAATTACACAACAAAAGAGAAAAGAAAGAAGGTATTTGTTGGCAGTAGATCGGTTTTACTAAATCAAAATTTTGATTCTTTAGTTATTTATTTTAGATTTGCAATTCTTAGAATTTTTACTATTTTAAAGTTTTCTTATTGCCGAGCCATAGTAATTGCACCTATTAAAGAAACTAGAAGAATTATGGAAATGAGTTCAAACGGAAGATAAAAATCTGTTGCTAAATGAATCCCAATTTGTTGAACATTATTTATGAGACCCTGTTCTACTATTTGGTTTGATCTTGTAGTCCAAAGAATTCCATACCATGACGTATCTGGGATAGTAGTCATTAGTGAAAAAACAATAGTTATACAAACTAGTGAAGTGAACCCATCTCCAATAGTCCAATAATTCTTATCTTTAGACCATTCTGAGCCATTTACGAACATTACAGCGAATATGATCAAGACATTTATGGCTCCCACATAAATAAGAAGTTGTGCCACAGCTACAAAGTAGGAATTTAATAAAAAATAGAATAAGGATATACAAACAAGAACTAATCCCAGCGAAAAGGCAGAATAAATGGGGTTGTTAAGTAATACTACTCCTAGACCCCCTAGTAGAAGAACAAATCCCCCAAATAGCATAAGAATCTCATGTATTGGCCCAGGTAAATCCATTATGGATAAAAAGAAATTAATAGTATAAAATTTTTCATGAACTGACTAAAACTAAAGAATTCAAGGAAGGCAAAAGGGATTAGGATATTTTTTGGGGGTATAAGCTGTTATAGTTAGAAATTATATCACGAAAATCTAGTCTTATTTAAAATAATAAAAAATTTCGAATAAGCATGTAGTTATTCGTTTTTCTTTATAGTTAGTAAAGGATTATTCTTTTTTTATAACAAAAAGAAAAGAAAAAAATACGAATTTAGTAATCAGTAATCGTTCTTGAATTCGAAGATTTATCTTCCTCTATTTTACTTTTAGTAGAATTTCTAATTGTTTGAATTGTGTAATCTTCCATTATGGAGATCGGTAATCGACTTAAAGCAATTTGATTGTAATTCAATTCATGACGATCATAAGTAGAAAGTTCATACTCTTCAGTCATTGATAAACAGCTTGTCGGACAGTACTCAACACAATTACCACAAAATATACAAACTCCGAAATCAATACTATAATTAAGCAATTGCTTCCTTTTAATATCCTTTTCAAATCTCCAATCCACAAGGGGTAGATCTATCGGACATACGCGAACACATACTTCACAAGCAATACATTTATCAAATTCAAAGTGGATTCGGCCCCGAAAACGCTCCGGTGTAATTGATTTTTCGTAAGGGTAGTGAATCGTTATAGGTAAACGATTTGTGTGGGATAAGGTAGTTATGAAACTTTGACCAATGTACCGTGTAGCACGTATTGTTTGTTGACCATAACTCATGAACCCAGTTACCATAGGGAACATATTCATTCTAAATATCTATGAAAAAGATATGTTTCTTTCTCTTGTTTGAGAGAGCCTTTGTGTTGAAAATATTCTTACTGTTATTGTATTATCTTATTTATAGTGAAACAAGTTGGGAAGAGGTTGTTAATAATAGATTGCCCAGAGAAATAGGTAAAAGAAATTTCCATCCAAGATTTAATAACTGATCCATTCTCATCCTAGGTAAAGTCCATCTTATTGTGATAGAAATGAAGAGAAATAAATAAGCTTTAGTTAATGTAATAAAGATACCCATTGTCATTTCCAAAATTCCAACTGGGTTATTCATTTGGAAAAAATCAAAAAAGGATATATAGGGAATAGATAAATTCCACCCACCTAAGTAGAGAACTGTTACAAATAAAGAGGAAACTAATAAATTGAGGTAAGAAACAAGATAAAATAAACCATATTTTATACCGGAATATTCGGTTTGATAACCTGCTACTAATTCTTCCTCTGCTTCTGGTAAATCAAAAGGTAATCTTTCACATTCTGCCAAAGAAGAAATTAGAAAAACTAGAAAACCTATAGGCTGACGCCAAATATTCCATCCAAAAAAACCATACTTTGACTGTGCTTCAACTATATCAACTGTACTTGAACTGTTAGATAATCATAGTCGATGATAACATAACAGTTCCCACCGCTATTCCAAAACCGTACGTGAAACCTTAGCTTCATACGGCTTCTCTATGATCAGAAAAAAGAGAGGACTGTTTCGTTATTAGCCCCCGGGGCGCAGATAGAATTAGGTAAAATAAAATAGATGGCAAAGTCCTAAATTAGACCAAAGTAATTCTGTCTGCTAGAATAATAAAAAGGGCTTCTGAATTGATCTCATCCTTTATAATATAATAAATTTATTTCTTTCTTCAGTAATAACTTAATCTTGGAATAAAACACTTGTTATAGGAATTAAATTAATAAATTAAAAGATTTGGGTATTAGTTCATAAGGAATTCTCTATGAATATGGATAGAGGAAGGAAATAATTCCAATTTTTTTGTATTACACTCCACATCTTTTGTCCTACTCTTCTTTCCCTAGGTAGGGGGTATTAAAAATTTAAAAGAAAAAAAGGGGTAAAGGGTTAATTCGTTCTTTATAGCCATTTTCTTAACAAGTGAATGGGAACATACTCTGGATCGGAATACGAAGAAAGTACTACTTGATAATTTCCACTAATTTCAAGTCCTTATTATGATTCCTTTTATGGGGTAAAATATCTAATATCTTAGATTCCCCATTCTTAATCCTTTATGTACTTTAGTGTTCCTAATCCTTCACTAACTTTTGATGGATTCTTCTTATGATTATAAGTTATAGTAATAACTAGGAATATTCTAGTAATGGAATTCCATATCGCGAATCCTTTATTCTTGCCCGCTTCAAGATAGGATGACTAATTAAAAAATATCAATCTTGGGATAAAGAGTTTACACTGCTTATGTTTACTTCAACTTTTTTCTTGTACGTAGGAAATGAGATTTTTCTTTTTACTACAAATTTATAAGGTGTTTTGTTTCACTCATATAGCTATCTAGTTTAACTTACCAACCCGAGAATAATAAAAGGAAGATAAATAGTTAATGGATTTTATAGGAAAAAGACCCTATTTTAACGAATCACACGTAGAGATATTGCTAGCACACAAAAAGTTAATGGTATTTCATAACTAATGGATTGAGCAGCAGCTCGTAGACCGCCTGAAAAAGAATATTTATTATTTGAGCTATATCCTGCCATAAGAAGACCGATAGGGGCAATACTTGAAATGGCAATCCATAAAAAAACACCAATACTAAGATCAGCTAAAACAAAATGATATCCCAAAGGGATAACTAAAAAACTTAATAAAATTGATATGACTGCTATAGAGGGTCCAATGCTAAATAAAGGAATATCCCCTCGGGATGGTAGGATATCCTCTTTTAAAAGTAGCTTAGTCCCATCTGCTATAGCTTGAAGCAGTCCCAGGGGGCCCGCATATTCAGGACCAATACGTTGTTGTATCGACGCGGATATTTCTCTTTCTAACCACACAATTACGAGTACCTCTATTGTGATTCCCAAAAGGAGGGTCAAAATGGGTAGAATCGATATGAGTCCATAGACTTCTTTTAATAATTCCGATTTCGAAAAAGAATTTATAGTTTCTACCTCTACCCTATCTATTATCATTTCAACGATCAACTTCTCCCATAATGATATCTATACTACCTAATATCGTCATGATATCAGCCAATTTCATTTTTTTAACTAGTTGAGGAAGAATTTGCAAATTAATAAAACCGGGTGGACGAATTTTCCATCTCCAGGGGAAAAGGCTATCATCTCCTACTAGATAAATTCCTAATTCACCTTTTGGGGCTTCCACTCTTACATAAAGTTCTTGCTTTGACAATTCAAAATTGGGTGAAGGTTTTTTACCAAGAAATCTATATTCAAAATCATTCCATTCGGAATTCTTTGCTTTCTTAAAGCGTCGGACTTCTAAATTCTCATAAGGGCCTCCAGGAATTTTTTCTACCGCTTGTTGAATTATTTTAATGGATTCCCTCATTTCACTGACTCGTACTAAATAACGAGCTAATGAATCCCCTTCCTTTTGCCACTGGACTTTCCAATCAAATTGGTTGTAAGACTCATAAGGATCCACTTTACGAAGATCCCATTGTATTCCAGAAGCTCGTAACATAGGTCCCGATAAGCCCCAATTTACTGCTTCTTCTCCCCTAATAAAACCTACTCCCTCAACTCGCTCTAAAAAAATGGGATTCTGTGTAATAAGTTGTTGATATTCAACAACTCCGCGTAAAAAATAATCACAGAAATCCAAACATTTATCGATCCATCCATAAGGTAGATCCGCGGCTACTCCTCCGATGCGAAAGTAATTGTGCATCATTCGCATACCTGTAGCAGCTTCAAATAGATCGTATATTAATTCTCTCTCTCTAAAAATATAGAAAAAAGGGGTCTGTGCGCCGAGATCCGCCATAAAAGGCCCAAGCCATAACAAGTGAGAAGCTATACGGCTCAGCTCTAACATAATTACCCTAATATAGCTGGCTCTTTGCGGTATTTGAATATTTTCCAAGAATTCTGGTGCATTTACCGTTATTGCTTCTGTAAACATAGTAGCTAAATAATCCCACCGTGTTACATAAGGTAAGTATTGTATAATAGTTCGGTTTTCCGCGATTTTTTCCATTCCTCTGTGTAAATAGCCTAATATGGGTTCACAATCAATAACATCTTCACCATCGAGAGTAACGATCAGTCGAAGAACACCATGCATTGATGGGTGTTGAGGGCCCATATTGACTATCATGAGATCTTTTCTTGTAAGCGGTAGACTCATATCCTTTCTTCCTTAATTCATTATTCCATGAAAATGGATTATTCCATGAATTCCTCAAAACGAGGCTCATCAAAATGCAAAATCTAAGACTACTATAAGACTACTAATAAAAAAAGAAAAAAATTCAAACGATTAAATTACTGCTCCCGAATATTCAACTGACTGATTAATTTCTTATAACGTACTCTATTTTTCTTTGCCAAATAAGCTAGCAAACGTCGACGTTTTCCCAAAAGTATTCGTAGACCTCTTTCGGATGAAAAATCTTTTTTGTGTAATTCCAAATGTGAAGCAAGTCTCCGTATCTTATTGGTAAAACTAAATACTTGAAATTCAACAGAACCCCTGTTTTCTTCTTTTTCTTCTTTAACCATAAATCCCAAAATTTTTCTACCTCCTTTCTTTTTCATATATTTTTCTGATCAGGAAAAATCAAAAATTATGTCAGTTATTTTGAAGTTATTCTAATCTCGTACACACAAAAATTTGCAATTATTCATCTACTACTGGAATTTGGATTGATTTTATCAATGCAAATTGGATTTGGATAGAAGAGTACATTCTTTCTAATATTTTAGATAGAGGAAACATTTCTTCTATCTAAAATATTAGAAAGAATTTTGCTGGTTTTTTTATTGCTATATCCAATTTATGGAATTGATACACCATTTAATTGATATCATTTAGCAAAATGAAACACAGCATATGCATCCATCTTTCGGCTCGAGAATTTCACGGGATAGAGATATGGTATAAGAAATAGGCTATTAAGTAACTCTAAATGAATTGTGGATACATCTGTATTGTATCCTTAACATACTGAAAGGATTGCCATTATTCGTATCAAACCAATAGCGATTCATACAAGCGAAATCTTCTAA